GTTTCCATAAAAAAATTCCGATCTTGATCTTGCTAAGGATCCCGATATGGATCCTTTAAATATAAACTTTAATGAACAGAGTCGAGAAAATAATCTATTTTTTTATTATAAAAAATAGATTATCAATCGATTTGATAATAATGCAAGGATTACCAGCAATCCGTCTTGCTCTCACTAAAGAGATATCCATATAGATATCAATATATCACTTGTGACTTTATTTGTTACAAAACACGAATTTGAATCTCAAATTGAAATGATTAAAATGAAATCATAAGAAGGAATATGTAAGCTACCCACTTGATTTCCATGGGATTGTAGTTCAATTGGTCAGAGCACCGCCCTGTCAAGGCGGAAGCTGCGGGTTCGAGCCCCGTCAGTCCCGGCGAATTCAATAAAAAAATACATCCACTCCCCTTTTTGTTTCTGGGCAAGGGGATCAAAAAGGTTTCATTTATCTTTTTGTTTTTTTTTCTTTTTTCATCAAGCAAAAGAAAGGGTTTTTTCCATTTTTTTAACTAGCACCAATTGATGGTAGAGAGACATATGTAAATTAGGATAATTATTGAGAGCATTCTACACTTCAAGAAAGAGATACTGTACGGGGTTTCTGCTTTTTGTCAATCGATCTCCCATTAACTCGTGTAGTAAAATGGAATAGGATGGCGTATAATACGTTTGCCAAGAGTACCTATGTATACTTTTATTTCTATGAAGTCAAGGACTTGAAAAAAGTTCGAATCCAACCAAGGAAAGAGAATATTTAAAAAATAAAGATAAAATTAGTCTTCCCTAATGAATATGCTCTTTTTAAAGATTAGAGCCGATGTTGAAGAACAAACTCGTAAGAAAATTTAATTTTTAATATAGTTAATTTTTTGGAATATTTTAGTTTTTTTACTGGGACTCGTCTTTATCACACTCCTCTTATTTGTTTTCCAAAAAGACGATAGACCCTTAAAATTTTTTGAAAATTTCAAATTGAACTTCGTACTTAATTTTCTCTATTTTATTTCTATTGTTTATTTAAGGTTATTTATAAACTCTTTTTGTAAACAATCGAAGTAGAAAGGGTTTTTTATGATACTTCATCAGATGATTGTACAAGTAAAGTAAAGTACTAGGTTGTAGAAAAGAAAGCGGGGAAAAATAAAAATAAATAAATATTTTTTGATTGGATCAGGTATCTCATTATGTATTCGGTGTGGATAAAGGATCTTCCTATGTTATACTATTAAATTCTTGACGATGAGTCGATTTCATAGCTCCGCTATTGTTATTCATGATATTTCTTTCATTCGATATCATCGAAATCTAATTTATCTGAGTGAGTTTACAAGCGAAAGATTTCTCATCTCTATGGGATTAAATCCCGAGATAAAAAAAAATAAAAATAAAAATAAACGATTAAATTATGGAAGTAAATATTCTTGCATTTATTGCTACTGCACTCTTCATTCTCATTCCTACTGCTTTTTTGCTTATAATTTACGTAAAAACGGTTAGTCAAAATGATTAATTTGAATACAATTTACTATCAATGAAAAAAAAAAATAAAAAAAGGGATTTCAATTTCTCGTCTTAAATGAAAGGAATGCCTTAGACTCAGTAGTAGTATCCTAAGGGGCCCGCTAGTATGGTAGAAAGAGATCTCTTTCTACCATACTAGCCATTATGGTTATTGTAATGTATAAAGTACAAGTGAAATATCTTAATATAAAGGAATTCACCTATATCTCTTTTTTTTTATCAATATAAATAGAATATGAAATGTATGTACATACTTTCTCAATTTCATTTGTTTGTTTGATCCGTTTAATACAGATAATCCTAATTCGATGGAAACTTCTTTAGATTTCGAAAAGGGGTTACCCCATGAATGGTTAACCGTGTAAACCCTGATATAAAAATAGAAAAAGAGTCAATAAAACAAAACAGAAATCCAATTTATTAAAAAAAATCTTAAAAAAAAATTGCCGAACGGTCTATAAAACTAAAACAATTGATACAGGTTGATAGAGTTTGATTATTACCGCAATTAGGAGTACTTCTAGAGTCCACTTCTTCCCCACACTACGAGAGAGAGGGAAAATGTAAAAACTACCATTAAAGCAGCCCATGCGAGACTTACTATATCCATGTGAATTCTGTCCCCTATTTTTATGAATATGAAGAAACTATTCCATTATTGTTCACTAATAATAGTGAAATCGCTGGTACAGAGTCAAAAAAAGGGAGAGGTATTTGGTCACCATTGATGAACTACTCCAAAAAAGCCACTTATCTTATTCTTATTCTTATAATGAGTTATTCTTATTATAGAATTTCTAGTAGAATCGACAAGATGTAAACACAAGTAAACAGACACTTTTCGAAGTATCCAAGGAATCTGACTCACATGTAGAAAGAATAAGACTTTTTATTTCTTTTATCTTTTTTTTTTTTGAAGTAAAATGAAAGTCAATTATTCATCTAATCTAATATTGATTGAATGTCTGAGCATTCCGAGACTTTCATTAGTCTGTATCCAAAGTATCTTAGGTCCTTTTCAAAACTATTAATTTAATTCCCCCTCTGGCTACCCAATCTAATTGAAGACTCAGTAAGTGGAACTAATTTTAGTAGTGGAAAGTAAAAATTTACGGATTTCCCCCCACTACTTTAAGTTTTCCTTGAATCTGATAGGCAAAACTTTAGGTTAGAGAATGGAACCTCGAGAGCCAGGGGCTTAGAATCACGATAAAGAAAGTATCAAGAGTCTTTTCCTACGTTTGTTATAAGTAGGGGATTTCAAGTCTGTTGTTGAGGCGGCACCCGGATTTGAACTGGGGAAAAAGGATTTGCAGTCCCCCGCCTTACCACTCGGCCATGCCGCCAAAACGATAGAAACTAGATTCAAATTTTATCTTTTTTTTTTCAACTCCGAAAAAAATATATAGTTTTTCAGTCACAAAATATAGAAGAATCCAGTATAAATCCGAACCATTAACTATTTAATGTAAATTCATGACCTTTTTTGAATTAAAATCGACTTTTATTTTATTTCTAATAATAAAAGCAAATCATTAGAAATGTATTTATAACCAATCTATATTGAGATTGAGTTTTTTCAATTAAAAATAAAATTAAATCTTCTTCAATTTCAATTATAACAGTAATTCTGAGTATATGTAAACCCCAGAATCAGAACATACGTTACGTTGTGTTATAGAGCTATAGCTCTATAATGGGGTTTTTTATCTCTCTAGAGATGCTTTTGAGGAGTAATTCTCAATAAATTTTTGTATTTCAATTTTTCATTGAATACATTGAAGAGAAAGTTTAATTTTTGATAGAGCACAGCATGTGCTGTTCCAAATAGAACTGTACCCCAATAAAAGAAGAAAAAGAGACGTATATATCTTATCTGTGCATTTATTTTAATAAAAATAAAAATTAATAACTAAAAAAACACAAGTTTTCTTACCTACTTCAATTCAATGATACTCTATTCAAAATAGGTAAAACTTTTTTCTGCAAATATTTTTTTGAACAATGAAATACAAATACATGAAAAAGTAAAGTGGTAAAAAAAAGTTTTATATTTATTATATATTTATCTGCTCGAACAGATTCAAGCATGAATACATTTTTTAATGGTATGCAATCGAATATGTAATATCATAGGTGAAAATGAAATTACTTTTTTCTAGTCTTTACAAAACTCCAAAAGTTCCAGTGGTATTTCTCAATTCTGTTCCATTTGGATCTATTTCTTATAAAAAAATTCCAATTGAATCTAGTCTCCGTTCATACGTATTTCATACATTCCATATATCTTGGAGTTGGATAAAATTTCATGTGATTCAGTAAACAGAATAGAAATTCCATTATTGCTAGATCGAATTCTATGGATATGATTCGGTGAAGAATGAGAGATGGGATGGTATTTTTTCAATAAACGGATAAATGGGAAATTCAAAAAAGATGCTCGGGGATGGAAAAGAGGGAACATCTACAATACCCGGATTAAATCAGATACAATTTCAAGGGTTTTATCGGTTTATTGACCAGGGGTTAATAGAAGAACTTTCTAAATTTCCAAAAGTTGAAGATATAGATCACGAAATTGAATTTCAATTATTTGTGGAAACATATCAATTGGTAGAACCTCTGATAAAAGAACGAGATGCTGTCTACGAATCACTTACATATTCTTCTGAATTATATGTATCCGCGGGATTAATTTGGAAAACCAGTAGGAATATGCAAGAACAAAGAATTTTTATTGGAAACATTCCTTTAATGAATTCCCTTGGAACTTCTATAGTAAACGGAATATACAGAATTGTTATCAATCAAATATTGCAAAGTCCTGGTATCTATTACCAGTCAGAATTGGATCATAACGGGATTTCGGTCTATACCGGCACCATAATATCAGATTGGGGAGGCAGGTTAGAATTAGAGATTGATAAAAAAGCAAGAATATGGGCTCGTGTGAGTAGGAAACAGAAAATATCTATTCTAGTTCTATCATCAGCTATGGGTTCGAATCTAAGAGAAATTTTAGAGAATGTTTGCTACCCTGAAATTTTCTTATCTTTCTTGACCGATAAGGAGAAAAAAAAAATTGGGTCAAAAGAAAATGCTATTTTGGAGTTTTATCAACAATTTTCTTGTGTAGGTGGGGATCCCATTTTTTCTGAATCCTTATGTAAGGAATTACAAAAAAAATTCTTTCACCAAAGGTGTGAATTAGGAAGGATTGGTCGCCGAAATATTAACTGGAGACTTAATCTTAATATACCTGAGAACAATATATTTTTGTTACCACGAGATATATTAGCAGCTGCCGATCATTTGATTGGGATGAAATTTGGCATGGGTACACTTGATGATATGAATCATTTGAAAAATAAACGTATTCGCTCTGTAGCGGATCTTTTACAAGACCAGCTCGGTTTGGCTCTGGCTCGTTTAGAAAATGTAGTTAAGGGAACTATAGGCGGAGCAATTAG